TTTAATACAAAGGAGGTCAAATTCAGATTGCGGTTCAAGTTAGTGAAGCTCTTTCAGTCTAATTTGATCTAAGAAAAATAAGGACGAAATCACGCTCTGTAGGATTTGAACCTACGACATCGGGTTTTGGAGACCCGCGTTCTACCGAACTGAACTAAGAGCGCTTTCTTATCAGAAAAGAGAAGACTGTAAAGACACTTTTTTTAACCCCAGTTTAATGATAATGAACGATTATATATTATATATATATAATATATATAATATTGGATATTGGAATCGATCTTAATTAATCCCTCGTTACTGCTCAACGAAGAAGTAATAGGTAGGGATGACAGGATTTGAACCTGTGACATTTTGTACCCAAAACAAACGCGCTACCAAGCTGCGCTACATCCCTCCAATTGGTCTACAGTGTCATTCTATAGAATTCCTGTTTTGTTTTCCACATCGTTATTTCCTCCATTGATATATACAATTTATATGGGCATTTCGTATTTTTGGTCCCATTTAACATATAATAATAGTAAAAGAAAAGTCTTATATACGTATGAAATACGGAACGGAACCTGTCGTAAAAATAAATGAGTAGTTTTCGGGAATGCTCGGGAAGAGAGGAACGTTTTTTTATGTTTTAAGAAAAAATTTTATTTACTGGATAGTTGTACATTTCAATTTGAATTAGGGATTCCGTGTACAAGGTTCTTAACTGCATATGCATCTGATCATTTATGTATTACCATTTTAGATTCCAATAAAAGAAGGAAGGAGATTTTTCAATGCGAGATCTAAAAACATATCTTTCCGTGGCACCGGTATTAAGTACTCTATGGTTCGGGTCTTTAGCAGGTCTATTGATAGAGATTAATCGTTTTTTCCCAGATGCATTGACATTCCCCTTTTTTTGATTCTAGTTATTGATACGGTACCAAATAACGGAGATTCGAGATACAATTAAATATTTGTGACTAATCCTTTGCCCCCTTTTTCTCTTTTTTCCCTTTTTCCTTTTAGAATAAGAGGGAGGAAAGAGAAAAAAAGAAAAGGTGTATTCAACAGCTTCGAGACTTGGGTTCAAGTTTGAATTAAATAAATTATTCAATTCAAAAATTAACTAGGGATGGAGGTAGAATAAACAGGGTGGGGCCTAGATCTAGGACAAGACTCTTATACAAGGTACTTAAATGTAAATGAAATACTGTGATTTTAATTTGAAATAAAGTTTATAAATTTTTTGAGTATATTGATTGCAGCGAAAGTTTTCATAATTGGATTTCAAGTTAATAACTTCTATTTATCCTTCCTTCCTTCTTCTTCGTTTCGGATCGAAAATAGAAGAGTTGAGTAAATCAAAAATCCAAAGGGGGTTCATGGCCAAGGGAAAAGATGTCCGAATAGCGGTTATTTTGGAATGTACCGGTTGTGTTCGAAACGGTGTTAATAAGGTATCAACGGGTATTTCCAGATATATTACTGAAAAGAATCGTCACAACACGCCTAATCGATTGGAATTGAGAAAATTCTGTCCATTTTGTTACAAACATATGATTCATGGGGAGATAAAGAAATAGATCGAATCGAGCACATGTATGTAACCCTTCCAAGGAAGGGTAAAAATGACATTCTATATAGAACATAGTTAAATATTCTATATATAACATAATTAAATATAAACAAACCAAATCCTATTTATTCTAATTCATTTTAGATCCGACCGAAATAGGATTTTCTGGATAAGGAATAAACTAAACAAACCATGGATAAATCCAAGCGGCCTTTTCTTAAATCCAAGCGATCTTTTCGTAGGCGTTTGCCCCCGATTCAATCGGGGGATCGAATTGATTATAGAAACATGAGTTTAATTAGTCGATTTATTAGCGAACAAGGAAAAATATTATCTAGACGGGTGAATAGATTGACCTTGAAACAACAACGATTAATTACTATTGCTATAAAACAAGCTCGTATTTTATCTTTGTTACCTTTTCTTAATAATGAGAAACAGTTTGAAAGAACCGAGTCGACCACCAGAACTGCGGGTCTTCGAGCCAGAAATAAATAGGCTTACTCTTTCTTCACTTGACTAAAAAAAAGTAAAATCCGAACTCAAACGCAGATTGATGTTTTGTTCGAAAAATATGAAAAATATAGATTGAATTATCATGTCGTAAGAAAAAAAAGAATCGGGCAAGAATAAAGATTTTTTTTGAGTGTGTTCATTCAGTTTTACTATTTTTTTATCATATTTATTTTGACTTTACCCTCCCGGAGTTCATTCTCCGGGGAACTCCGTTTAAATTATTCCGGTGTATTCTTTCCAATCTACTTCTTTTATGATCTCATTGGAAATCATATAAAGACAATTTTTATTTGATATAGCTATTTGTGCAAGTATTTTACGATTAAGAAGCACCTGTTTCTTATATAGGTCGTGTATTAATCTACTATAACTATAGGATACCCCTATTTCACGAATTACTGCGTTTATTCGAGTGATCCACAAACGGCGAAAATTTATCTTTTGCTTATCCCTATCCCGATGCGACGAAACCAAAGCTCTTATTTTCTGTTGAGTAATTGTTCGAGTAAGTCTTGAATGAGCCCCTCGAAAGCTTGATGCAAATAAACGAATTTTTGTTCTACGTCTCCGAGCTATATTTCCCCGTCTAATTCTGGTCATTGAATAAATGAAACTTTGACGAATAACTAATAGATTTCCTTTCTTTCAGTTATTCTTTTTCCCTTTCCTAGTCTATTAATAACAAAGCTTTTTTCCAATGTATAAACTAAAAATTCCAATGACTTTGGCTACTATAACCTTCCCGACCGCTATTTTTCTTTTTTCTAGACATTTCACTTCGAAATAAGAAATTTAATTTTACTTTAATTTTACTAGGTATCAAAATATAAAAATATAATAAATAAAAAATATAAATGGATAAAGAAATAGTGGCTTCCTTCGTTTATATGGTTACTTCTTAAACGGTGAGGTTTTCTCTATACACCGGAGCCTTTACTTCATTTAATCAATGTTATTGGTAACTTGTATAGTTCACATTCTTTGGCTCTACCCATGAATTATCCAGTAATAGGTCTTTCACGATTAGATCTACTTACACAGTAACGGTATTTAATTATGAAAGTTGGCTGGGTAGCTAACCCTGTTAGTCCGTTCTTGCAAGAGGGGCCTAAGTTTTATGTTTTTATTTTTAAGTAGGATTTTCTCCGCTTAATGGATAACCATTTGCTACCAATGGAGAATTGCTTCTCATCTTAAATTGAGGTGATTGGATTTGCACCAATGGAAACCATAAATTTCATACACAATAGAATGGATAGATTCTTTTTTTTATACTGAATTGAACGGACTTCTTTTTCTATTCTATCCTATTCCCCGGTACTGATCATTGATACTATAAAAGGTTTTCTTTCTTTTATCCCAGCTCATGATCTGAACGAGTCGCACATACACCCTAGTACATGTTCCTCGACGCTGAGGGCATCCCCGAAGCGCGGGGGATTTTGTGACATTTCTGATTGGCTGTCTTGTATTTCTAATAAGTTGTTTAATAGTTGGCATGTTGAATCATATCATATAAATAATGGGCTGGTTTAGATCGATCCTAACCTGATGATTTTTAATTACTTCTATTTAATTTTATAGTAAATTCAGCAAAAATATAAAATAGGAAATCGAGAATTTGCGCGAAAAAAATCCGGGCTTTTCACTCAACCACCGCTACAACATCAACAATTCCATAAGCTTGGGCTTCTGTTGCTGACATAAAAACATCTCTTTCCATGTCTTCCGAGACAACCCATAAGGGTTTGTCCGTTCTTTGTACATAAACCCTTGTGAGGGTTTCACGCAGTTTTAGCAGCTCTTCCGCTTCCAGGATAAATTCTCCCGTTTGTGCCTCATAAAAAGAACTAGCAGGTTGATGAATCATTACCCTGATGGTATAACAAAAGAGGGGTTCCTCTATTTTGCATGATGAATAGAAAAGAAAGATAAAGAATAAAAAGAAAAAAAAAGATAGAATTGAACAACCACAACCGTACGGGCATCTTTTATGCATTGCATACGGCTCTATAATAAAATTGACCTTTACCTTCCATCAAAGAAAAAAATAGGATCTATCAGACCCAGATCGGTAAATGATCAAATTACCACCCTTCCTTTCGTAGGAGTTCAAAAATACTATGATGGTTCCGTTGCTTTATATACTTTATATATTTATTATTATTATTAATATTATTTGGTTTGTCTGTGTTTCAGCAATCCCAAAGTTGCTTTTTGTAAAATTAAGGAAAAAATAATCTTTTTTTTTTATTTTCGAACTCTTTCAGAATACAACTAAGCCCCCGGTGTGAAAATAAAAAAGTTTGTGACGCTGAACTGGAATCTCCAATATAAAAAACAGGAAATACCTTTTATCTCATACTACTCTCTCGATACATAATCAAATGTTTTGAAAAAACAATAAAAATTGTTTTATTTTGATATCGAATTCAAAGTGCCATGCTATTATTACTTAATATTCATATGGCGAAGGCATAGTCTTATTTTTTTCTCTCAAATAAAAACCTCATTGGCGCCGAGCGTGAGGGAATGCTAGACGTTTGGTAATTTCTCCTCCGGCCAAGATAAAAGATCCCATTGAAGCGGCTAATCCCATGCATATTGTCTGTACATCTGGTAGCACAAATTGCATTGTATCATAAATAGCCACTCCAGGGATAACCCATCCGCCGGGAGAGTTTATAAACAAATATAGATCTTTGGTATCATTCTCTATACTGAGATATACCATAAGACCAATAAGTTGGTTCGAGATCTCGCTATCAACCTCTTGTCCTAAAAAAAGTAATCTTTCTCGATAAAGTCGGTTGATTAGGGTAAAATTATATCCCTTACGAACCGTACAGGCCCCTTTTGGTGCATACGGTTCAACAAAAAATTGCAAAAAAAAAGAATCAATGTGCAGATTCCAATCCTCTTT